CACAAGTACTGAACTAGATTTATTGTCATAACCAATAATTTCCACGGGTTCGTAAAAAATCGAATCCTTTAAACCATGATCATGAGCAAACGCGTAAATATACTCCTGAAAAAGAAGCGGATATAGGAAGTGTTGTTGCCGAGATCTATCTTTTTCTAAATATCCTTGTAATTTTTCCATTTACATTTCTACTCTACTTGAGCCAGAGGCAGGAGGTTTTTCTTGGTTTATCAAATGATACATACATAGTGCAAAATGGTCAGAACAGGGTATTACATATTGTATTATGTATATACTATAGTAAGAAAAAATATATACCCCGGAAAAGAAACAGGGAGTCCAATCAACAGATCCTTTTACCTTCTTTTTCTATCCAGGAGAAAAATCCTTTATTTTTGCAACCCAATCGCTCTTTTGACTTTGGAATAAATTCTATTAATCAATATACTCTTTCTTCTACACATCCGTCTACAATCCATAATAAAGAATAATTAGGATTCTGAAAAAAAAAGAAAAAATCAATGGTTCACTCACAGAAGAACCCACTCTTTCCCGCATTAGGCACTAATTCATTTTTAACGTCTAATTAGATCGGGTAATCATTCCAATTAAGAACATAAGCTCGTTGCATTTTATTTTACCAGAATTGGAGCCATAGAGCTCTATCCATTTATTCAATAGACCCAACTGTAAATGTGAATTTCTTTTGTCCCCTTCCAAAAATCAAAACAATCTTTTGGAACTGTAACGATCCGGTAAGGATAAACTCAAAGTTCTACTTTAACTTTGACTTTCATTTCAAATTAAATAAATTAATAAAATAGAAAATCTAATAAAATAATAAATTGATTTTATTACGACATGCTGTTTTTTCCATTCATTACCCTTGAGGATCAGTCGTGGTCTTATAGACTATACCAATAGTCTGGACGAATTCGTTGCTTCATCCAAATGTGTAAAAGATCATAGTCGCACTTAAAAGCCGAGTACTCTACCGTTGAGTTAGCAACCCGGATAAATAGGATATGTAGATACGATCGAAATACAAAAATCAATTGAATTGCACTGCACGACCCTATCAAAACATTGAACTAGCAACACATCGAAAAGAAAGATTTTCTGATCAATTAGAAATACAAAATACCAAAATGAGTAGATCGGATTAAAAATATTCCCAATCGAAATGTAAAAATTATGACAGACCACCCATTTTTTATCAAATTCTTTTTTGATTTTCCTTAAGAAAATACATCTTGTATGAGAGTAAATGCAGCAAGGCAAACCCATCATTTGAGTGAAGGAAACAAAAAAAACCAATATGGGGTGGGGATAAACAGCCCTATTTATCTACGATCGAATTATATTTGTTCGATACACCATTGTCAATATAAATGCAATGTTGAGAAAATAAATCAAGTAAATAAAATAAAGACTTGTGTTGGATTGGCACAACATAAACATAAATAAGAAATTGGAATGGAAAAAATTAAGGAAAAGGTAAAGAAAAAATCCCCGGTTTATTCAATCAATAAAAGTACGATAAGCAAGCTTAACCCCTTGTTTGTTGTTAAATTAAATTCCCCCACCAAAATATGAATAAAGCAAGAAAAAGGAAAATGGTGTGTAAATATAAATAATTACACAAGGATAGATACTAGTTACCCTTCCCTACTTTATTTTATTTATTTAACTATTTGGTTTTTTCCTTTAATTAACTCGAAGTTCTTTCTTTAAAGAATTCTGCCTTCCTTAAAATATCATAAACAGTTCCTGTGGGTTGAGCACCTTTTTCAAGGAAATATAGAATAGCAGGAACGTTTAAATAAGTTTGATTCTTTATCGGATCGTAAAAACCTACTTTTCGAAGATCTCTTCCTTCTCTTCGGGATCGAACATCAATTGCAACGATTCGATAGATGGCTCATTGGGATAGATGTAAATAAACAATGCCCCCCCTAGAAACGTATAGGAGGTTTTTTCCTCATACGGCTCGAGAAAAATGATTCTAATTTCTGTATATAATAGCAAATGGATCCATAAAATCATGAATTTTACTATGATTTGAATTGAGTACTTTTTTCTTCTTCCTTACAGAAAAGGGAAGAAATCTCATTCATACTCATAACTCAAGTTGGGTAATTCTGACAAGAAAATCCTTAGACATTTATTGAGCCGTCTCTAAACTCTTTTGTTTGTCTCATTTCGAATCTATTTTTATTCCTCAATCTGATCCAATTGTTGAGACAATTGAAAATAGTGTTTCCTTGTTTCGGAATCCTTTATCTTTGCTTTGTGAAATCATTGGGTTTAGACATTACCTCGGGGATCCTTATTCCTTTCAAAATGGCAGCAACATACCTTTTTTTGTTATTATATTCTATATAAATAGAATACGAACGATTGATTCCCTTGTGATACACTTTTCATCGAAATAGTTTTACCAATTTCGAAAAATTTGACTTTTGCAAACTTGTTCTGAATTTGAACCTTTCGATTTAGAATTTATATATAGTGAGGATATACTTACAAAGTTGGTCTAACTTATTGATTTTCACTAACCCTAGATTCTTTCCCTTGAAAAATGAATCAATCCTTTCTTCTCGAGCTTCATCATGTACTATTTACTTATAACCCAAATAGGGTTCCGGGCAGAACAGAACAAACTATGTCGAGCCAAGAGCATCTTCATTACTATAGAAGATGGCAGATGTAAAAATCCACAGCCGATCATGTCCTTCAAGTCGCACGTTGCTTTCTACCACATCGTTTCAAACGAAGTTTTACCATAACATTCCTCTAATTGAAATTTCAAAGCGGTATGGAATTGATTCAATATAAAATCATGAATAGTCATTGGTTCAACCGGTATATAATAGTCCATACTTTCTATCTACGGATAAATAAGTATTTATCCGGATAAGGGTCAGCAAGGATCGAATTTTTTTTAATTTAACCCCATATTATATCATATGAATGAAAATATTTATTTATAAATATAAATAAGACGAATAAACGAGTTTGCTTAAGACTTATTTTATTATTTACATCTTCAACAGATTGTTCGAGACGATCAATCATGAAGGATCCAGTTTTCTCGAACAAATAAACTATAAACCTCCAAAAGAGGTTTCTGTTTCTATAGTAGAATACTAATTATTTACAATCCCGAAATCAAATCAATTAGTAACCAAATAAGCTATTCCAATGACCCGAAAAAGTCGAACTTTTGATAATATAGATTTCTAATACTTCTTCCAGTACCAATCAAGAAAAAAAATGAAGTAAAAAAAAAAAGATCTCGTGTAAGGTAAAATTAAGTTCCTTACGTTATTGTTATTCTTTCTTTCATCTGAAATAGAAAATCTGAATCAAGAATCAGAGAAGTATGATCTTTTCGGATCCATCATATACAACTAAGAGTTCTTACCTTAGCCGGGGTAATTCTAATTATAGATATTTTATAAATCACAGATCCTTTTCACTTAACCGAAAAGCCCTTGTTACTGAAATACAACAATACAATAAAAATATATAATATATATCATATAGGCATAGGCCTTGTTTTTTATACAGATTTTGTTTTACTTCAAATTCAAGAATTTTCGATCAATTCTAAAGTCAAGTACATGAAATATACGAATTTCTCCCCAATCACTACATTACATTGATTTACAATGGTTCATTTGAACCAGATAATATCTAAGATACAAAAAAATAAGGTCCAGATCAATCTGTTTTTCCTATTTTTTTTTTCTTTTACCGCGCCAACCCAACTTTATTTAATTAGAAGTTTTAAGACCTGTGATGAAATTCAAAACTCCCCACTCTTTAATCTTTACATTCTATGTGGAATTGGATGGGATATCATTTATTTTCTTTTTATTGACTTGACTTTAGGTTTGGGGAAAGGGAATAGAGAGGTCTTTCTCTCACATTGTGATTCAGAATGCATCATGTGATAATTCCCATTTCATAGGTATTAGATATGGGACATAAAGTTTCTCTAAGAAACTAACTTCAAAATGAATATGAAATGAATATAAGTAGTACGAGCATATCCTGAATGTTTATGATATAATAGGCCAAAAATCTCTTTTTTGAATGAAAATAAAGATATTCAATTTTACTCACATTTGACACTTGATTCCGTTTGTGAGAAACCAAACGAATTCTCAGATATGATTTTTAGAACCATTCTGAAAATTAATAAGAAAAAATTTTTCCCTTTAACAAATTCTTGTTTCATGTGGAATGCAGTGTGATCCCATCTCTCGTTTCATGAAAAACGATCTGGGACGGAAGGATTCGAACCTCCGAATAACGGGACCAAAACCCGCAGCCTTACCGCTTGGCCACGCCCCATTTTGATTTCTATTCGATACTAATCAACAGTAATATTGGTATTGGTTATTCGTCAATCCCAACCCAAATACATAAAACCATATGGGATATTTTGTTGCTAGGATTCAAGACATGTAGATATAGAATCAAAAAAATTCATTGATCATTACATAAAATTCAATTAAAATATTGTATGAAAGCCGAATTCCTTATATTCTCATTTTAGAATGATAATGAGGGGGGGGGGATTTTTTATTTGGGAGAGTCCGAACCGAAGAAAAAGAAGGATTTCTTGATCTGCCTTTTTCATTTTTCCCTTATAATATAAAAATAACTCAAAATTTTCTAATCCACAAGAACGAAATGCTTGTTATGCTTAATATCTTTAGTTTAATCGGTATCTGTCTTAATTCTGTCCTTTATTCGAGTAGTTTTTTATTCGCCAAATTGCCCGAAGCTTATGCCATTTTCAATCCAATCGTAGATGTTATGCCTGTCATACCTGTACTCTTTTTTCTCTTAGCCTTTGTTTGGCAAGCCGCTGTAAGTTTTCGATGAAATCTTTAATACTCTGCTAAATTGATGATGCATTCGATAAAAAAATTCTCAAAATTGATAAGATCAGATAAGTCTTACATTACGAACCCTCGATTCAAAAATCGAAATTCTTGTATATTGAATGAATAACCACAGCGATGAATTTGGATCAGCCTTTTACCCGTTCTGACCTTCCAGTGAGTATGGACTATTAGGTACTCCACAATACCTAATTATTGATATGACAAGAAATTTCGGGTAACGAATGAATAAAAATCTTATTACAAATAAATTCGTTAAAATAAAATGAAGTCTTTTCTTGAAAAGTCATTTTTTTTTTCATTTTTTGGGGTGTCAAAACTAATAAAATGGTATATGTGGTAAAAAATAGGTAATCTATTCCCCTTTTTCAAAAAAAAAAGGATCTTGGAGATTGTGTAATGCTTACTCTCAAACTCTTTGTTTACACAGTAGTGATATTCTTTGTTTCCCTTTTTATCTTTGGATTCTTATCTAATGATCCAGGACGCAATCCTGGACGTGAGGAATAAAAAATTTCTAGTTTTTTTGCTTTTTTCTAAATTAATTCTTAATAATCTTATTTGTTTCATACATTTAACTATGATAAAATCAAGGGATGAGAATCTTTTCGAATTTGAAAATCCCAAGCGATCAGAGAAAGCGGAAAGAGAGGGATTCGAACCCTCGGTACAAATAATTCGTACAACGGATTAGCAATCCGCCGCTTTAGTCCACTCAGCCATCTCTCCTAATTCCAAATTTAAAATTTGTTATGTGATGTAACACGTGAAATAAAGATTGATAAAAATCTACCTTCTTTTATTTATTTTCTTTTTTCATTTTATTTATTTTTATTTATTTAATCTTATTTAACTTTATTATTATTTATTTTATTATATAATTCTATTATTAAAATAGAAATTAGAAATATTCTGAAATATTCTATAAAATATTCTAACAAATAATAGAAATTATTTAAATAATTTAAATAAAATAAAAGGAAAGGTATATATTTATACTAAATATTTATATATAGTATAAATATATTATGTATAAGAAAATATGTATAAAATATGTATAAGAAAAATAAGAAAAAGATAGAAAAAAGCAATTGATCAGGGATTCAATATAGATAATGACTCAAAATGGATCTCCTCAATAGAAAGAATATCTTAGTTTTTTGATTTTATACGAAAGATTTATTCTCCCGGCCTGATCTGCTTAAGTACTGGCCGGGACATTTCTTCTTTTATTCCAATGAATCCTTCATAGATCAAACGATTTAATTTGGAATTTATAGCAATCAAAAATACTTGTTATTGAAGCAACAACAACAAGAGAAATTTCCATTATCATTCCTATGATCGAAGTGCCATTTATTATAATTTAATTTAATATTTCTTTTTTATTCTTCTTTTTTTTTTTGATTTTTCTTTTTCTCAGTTTATTACTTAATTTCTTACTGTTGTCAAGTAAGGAATAAAAAAACACATATGATAACATATCATATATATATATATACATTAAACAATGTTAAATTACATTTAACATTGTTTAATATTAAAAATATTTCTATTCTAATAGAATAGAACTCAATATAACTCATTTACTTCTTCAAGAGACAAACTTTATTTGAACAGTTGAGATTCAATTGACCCGAATTCATAAGATCTGGCACTGGCAGTTTAAAAGAAGGTGAAAAAGGGGGGGTCCATGTATACAGAATTTCTAATTTTTATAGTCTAGCTTCAATCACCCCTTCAGGCGGGAACCATTAGTTTAGTAATGACTTCCCAGCAAACGAAAAGCTTAACTTTTTATGTTATGCTATTTAAATTTAATTATGTTATTTAAATAAGCTTTCCGCTCTTCGCTTAGCTTCTTTTTATTTTTATTTTAAGTACCCGGCGAGACAAAATACGTGTCAACGCTAGAATTTTCATGATTCTGATGCTATCTTGATTTTGTCTCACCCCTTTTTTGTTCGACAAATGGTCCATTCATATACAATAATGAATATGTAGCGGGTATAGTTTAGTGGTAAAAGTGTGATTCGTTCCATTAACAACTTAAATAGTTAAGGGGTCCATCGGTTTTTTTTTTAAACTCCGATCAAAAACTTTATTTCTTAAAAAGGTTTAATCCTTTTCCTCTCAATAGCATATTTGAGGAAAAATATACGTTCTCACGATTTGTATCCAAAGGCCAATTAGAAATTGCATCAAAAAATTGGATTATGGATATGGAGTCGCGAAGCATAATTTTTTGAATTGGATTAACTATTCCAATTGAATAAGTATAGGTAAAGGATCTATGGATGAAGATACAAAAGTTTATTTCCAATCGTAACTAGATCTTCCATTTTGGTGTTGTAAAGGGAAATTGAAGCCAAATAGCTAAAAAACGAGAGTTTTGGTTTACTAGAACCATCAGCATATTGTTTCAGCTCGGTGGAAACCAAATTCTTTTCCTGAGGATCCTGGGAGTGAAAATAGGGAACGAAGTAACTAGACTAGATAGATTTGGTATAATCTCTCTCCTCTAGAGGGATCATCTAGAAAGCGAGTAGCTTTAGCTGCATTCATACAGAAAAGCTGACAT